TAAAAATAGGATCAATACTGAGATCCTATTTGAGAAATTTGGATTTTTAGGGTTGATTTTAAGGGTTAAAAATTTTATCGAAAATTTTTACGAATACTAAAATTTAAGTTATGTTTGGTGGATTACTCGAATGTACGAGGGGGACCCGGAAATGAGTCGCTTGCTTTTGGGGTTTGACAGTATGTCCAACAAGCATGAAAAGTTAGTCCTAGAGAGGGAAGTGGGAGGAGTATGAAATATGCATTAATAGCGTCGCTTAGTGGTATGTTATTGAGGTCTATATGGGGATCAATGATACTTGAATGAGAAGTCCAGCTACAGTTTAAGTTGACCTTCATGCCTTGACGGCTATGCTGAGTCACAGCATCCCGAAAATTAAAAAATACCAACTGCCCGAGATTACAGTTATGTTAGGCATGGGCTGATTAGACCCGTACCATCGAGATGTCTTATTTAAGGGGAACGTATGGACGATAAAGCATTAATATGGCCCTGAAGTAAGAACCAGATGTCTGATAAAGTTCACCATTAGCTACCCCCAAGTTAAATGGGCCCGGAGCGAGAAGAGGGGCATGGATGGGCGGGTTGCTGGTTTCTCGGAGGATGCTAGGTTAACGATACTATGGGAAGGGGATAGTCGTAGGGACAAGAAAGATTTATGACATAATGGTGTATGTAAGATAACACAGGTATGTCTTAAGAACATTAATTAAATATTTGTATTACATAGTCATGTTGTAGTACATTAATGTTGATTAAGAATGTAATGTCTTATATAATTAATGTTATATACGTGCTTATATGCTTGAGGAATATAAGTTAATGTACGATATACATAAGCAAGTATTATTGTTCTATATAAATTTATGTACAGGAAGTAGTTTAACGAGAATATCAGCTTTGGGTGTTGATGGTGGGGGGTAATCCTTCCTTCTTGATGCCCTGAGAAAATAAGTTTTTCATTTCTGATTTACAAGACCAGTGTAATGTTTATACTATCAGGGCTTTAGTCTAGGTTTAAAATATTGTTTTCAATCATGCCAGCAATGGGTATGAGGATTACAATGATAGTGAAATAGGTAATTGAGGCTGTCTGTCCAATTAGGGTGAATGGGTATTCGACTGGTTGACCTCCGATTCATGTAAGGACGAGTAGATCGGAGATTAAGATTCAGAATATGGTTTGTGTAATTGGGCGGAAGGTTAGGCCTTGCTGTTTTGAAGTGTGGAGGAGGGGTATTAGGGCTAGAATTGAGATAGATATGATTAGAGCCAATACTCCGCCTAATTTATTGGGAATGGATCGGAGGATAGCGTAAGCAAAGAGAAAATATCATTCTGGTTTAATGTGTATTGGAGTATTAAGTGGATTTGCAGGAGTAAAATTATCGGGGTCTCCTAGGATATCTGGAAAAAATAAAGCCAAAGTTATGAGAGCTATCAATAGTAGTAGGACGCCAAGGAGGTCTTTGATTGTGTAGTAAGGATGGAATGGGATTTTGTCCGTGTTTGAGTTGAGGCCTGATGGGTTGTTGGAGCCTGTTTCATGGAGAAAGAGTAGGTGGACAAGTACAAGGGCTGTGATAATGAATGGTAGGATGAAGTGAAATGCGAAGAATCGTGTCAGGGTGGCCTTGTCTACTGAAAAGCCGCCTCAGATTCATTCTACAATGGTTGTGCCGATGTATGGAATTGCTGACAGGAGGTTAGTGATTACTGTGGCCCCTCAGAATGATATTTGTCCTCATGGAAGGACATAGCCTATGAATGCGGTTGCTATTACAGTGAATAGAAGAATAACTCCTATGTTTCATGTTTCGATTATGTTATAAGAGCCATAGTAAATGCCTCGTCCTACGTGGAGGAACAGGCAGATGAAGAATATGGATGCTCCGTTAGCGTGTAGGTAGCGGATTAGTCAGCCGTAGTTTACGTCTCGGCAAATATGTGCGACGGATGAAAATGCTGTTGTTGTGTCTGAGGAATAGTGTATGGCTAGGAATAGTCCTGTGAGAATTTGGATAATTAAGCATAGTCCTAGCAGGGAGCCGAAGTTTCATCATGATGAGATATTTGATGGAGCTGGGAGGTCAATAAATGAGTGGTTGATGATTTTAATTATAGGGTGGGTTTTTCGGGTGACTGTCATTATATGTTTCCATAGTTGAATTAACAACGATGATCTTTCATGTCATTAGTCATAGTTGAAATCTATGTGGAAATTATGATAGAGTTAATTTATTTTCTGAGTTCAGTTATTGTGTTGGGTTGTCTGGGCACTTCATTAAAGCCTTCTCCTATTTATGGTGGGCTGTGCCTAATTGTTAGTGGGTGTTCTGGTTGTTTGGCGGTGTTAGGTCTTGGGGGGTCATTTTTAGGTTTTATGGTTTTTTTAATTTATTTAGGGGGTATGATGGTTGTGTTTGGTTACACTACTGCTATGTCTGCGGAGGAGTACCCTGAGGTGTGAATATCTAGTTGATTAGTGTTGGGAATTTTAGGTATGAGTCTTTTTATGGAGTTGGGTATGCTATTTGTAACGGAGTATTATGAGGGGACGAGTGTGGTGTTGGAGTTTAATAGTATAGGTGGGTGAGTAGTATATGATGGTGATGAGTTAGGTCTTATGGGTGAAGAGGGTGTTGGGGTGGCTGCATTGTATAGTTGTTCTGTATGATTGATAGTAGTGTCTGGTTGGACCTTGTTTATGGGTGTGTTTATTATCATTGAGATTACTCGTGGAAATTAAATGGCTAATAGGATCGGGATAATTAAGAGGGTAATTAGGAAGGAAATAAAGTATAGTTTGATCAATCCTTTTTGATTACTGAGGATGGAGGAGGTGAAAGTGTGTAAAGCTGAGGTGATTTTGGGGAAAGTTTTCTCTAATCAGGTGAGGTCTAGTAGGGCTAATGCTGTTTTGAAGCTTGTGCTGAGTGTTTTCATGGTGAGGAGTCGGTGGAGGATTGTTGGGAAGTATCCTAGGAGAGTTGAGAATGAGTTAATTGGTGAGGGTTTTGTGGGAGTAAGGTTGTTAGTTAGGTTGTTTAGCTCTAGGGCGATAATGAATCCTGTAATGGTTACTGCCAGTGCCGCTAGTTTTGAGTATCATGGTATGGTTATAACTTGGGTGCTTGTAAGTGGGATATTGTTTGAGATGAAGAAACCTGCTATAATACTTCCTAGAGCCAGGCGTTTGATTGGGTTAATTATTAGTGGATTATTTTCATTAATTGTGGTTGAAGGGGAGAATCGGGGTTTTGTTATTAGGACGAAGTAGATAATTCGTATGCTGTATACAGCTGTTATTGAGGTGGCTAGTAGTGTGGTCAAGAGGGCTCAGGCGTTGGTGTAGCTGGAGTTGGCGGCTTCAATGATGAGGTCTTTTGAGTAGAAGCCAGTGAGGAATGGTATTCCTGTTAAGGCTAGGCTGCCAATAATTAGGCATGAGGTTGTAAGTGGCATGGATTTTGCTAGGCCGCCCATTTTTCGGATGTCTTGTTCGTTGTTTAAATTGTGGATAATAGAGCCGGAGCATATAAATAGTATGGCTTTGAAGAATGCGTGTGTGCAAATATGTAGGAAGGCTAAGTATGGTTGGTTGATACCTAGTGTGACTATTATTAGACCTAGTTGGCTTGATGTTGAGAATGCTACAATTTTTTTGATGTCATTTTGGGTTAGTGCACAGATTGCGGTAAAAAGGGTTGTGAGGGCACCTAAGCATAGTATGATCGTTAAGATTGTTTTATTGTTAGAAATGAGGGGGTGAAATCGGATTAAAAGGAAGACACCTGCGACAACTATAGTACTCGAATGGAGAAGTGCGGATACAGGGGTTGGGCCTTCTATGGCTGAGGGGAGTCACGGGTGTAAGCTGAATTGTGCTGATTTACCGGTAGCTGCAATTAGAAGGCCTGTTAGGGGTAAGATGTTTGAGGGGTCTGTTGTAAGGATTTGTTGTAGGTCTCAGGAGTTGGAGTTTGTTAAGAATCAGGCTATAGCTAAAATAAATCCAACGTCGCCAATACGGTTATATAAGATAGCTTGAAGGGCTGCTGTGTTTGCGTCGGCTCGGCCGTATCATCAACCAATTAGTAAGAAGGATATGATTCCTACACCTTCTCAGCCGATGAAGAGTTGAAGTAGGTTGTTGGCTGTGGTTAAGATGATTATGGTAATTAGAAATAAGAGTAAGTATTTAATAAATCGTTCTAGGTGAGGGTCTGAGTGTATGTATCACATGGAGAACTCCATGATGGATCATGTAACAAATAGGGCTACTGGTAGGAAGATAATTGAAAAGAAGTCAAATTTTAGGCTTAGTGACAGGTTTATGGAGCCGATAGTGGCTCAGTGTCAGTGGGTGATTATTAGTTCTAGGTTTGAGTTGAAGAAATAGGATAGGGGGATAAGGCTGATGTAGAATGCAGTTTTAATGCAGAGAGTTACGTAGCTGGGAAAGTTGATGTGTTTTGTCATATTAGTAAATGAGATTATCACTGGGAAGGTTAGTAGTAGGAAGATGAGGAGAACACAAGATGTGATTGTATTCATTACTTTTATTTGGAGTTGCACCAAGTTTTTGGCTCCTAAGACCAATGGATTACTTCTATCCTATAAAAGTAAGAAAGCCGTACGTTTAAGCACGGGGGCGTGAGGTAGCAGCTCTTGCATACTTTCTTGGTAAATAAGGGGGGGGTTAGTACCCTATCTCCAGATTCACAGTCTGGTATTTTTTTAAACTATATTTACATAGTGTGGGGCCTATAATTAGTTTAGGGTTAGTTGTCAGTAGGGCGAGGGGTAGGATGTGGAGGGTTATTAATGTAAGTTCTCGTGTGTGGGATGGCTGTAGGTTATTTATATGATTAGTTAGTTTGCCTCGTTGAGTGGTAATAATTATATATATGGAATATAGGGAAGTAATTAGGATGTTGATTCCTAATAGGATGATTGAGGGTTCTGATCAGGAGAACAGTGAGGTTGTGATTATAAGTTCTCCGATTAGGTTGATTGTTGGTGGAAGGGCAAGGTTTGCTAGGCTTGCCATGATTCATCAAGTGGCCATCAACGGAAGGATTGTTTGTAGGCCACGAGCTATAATTAATGTTCGACTGTGAATACGTTCGTAGTTAGTATTGGCTAGACAAAATAGTAGTGAGGATGTAAGGCCATGGGCGATTATTAGTGTTGTGGCTCCTATGAAGCTTCATGGTGTTTGAATTATGATAGCTGCAATGACTAGGGCTATGTGGCTTACTGAGGAGTAAGCAATGAGAGATTTTAGGTCTGTTTGTCGGAGGCAGATGGAGCTAGTTATAATTATACCTCATAGGGAGAGGAGAATGAATGGGTAGGATATGGATTTGGTTGTTGAATTGAAGATTGTGGATACTCGCATTATACCGTAACCCCCTAGTTTTAGTAATACAGCTGCTAGAATTATTGACCCTGCAATTGGAGCCTCTACATGGGCTTTGGGAAGTCATAGGTGGATCCCATATAATGGTATTTTGACTAGGAATGCTATTATGCATGCTAGTCATAGGATGTTGTTGGACCATGTTGCGTTAATGGGTGAACGGTCTAATGGTATCAGGATAAAATTTAATGTTCCTGTTGAGTTTTGGATGTAAATAAGGGCAATTAGTAATGGGATTGATCCAATTAGGGTGTAGAATAGAAAGTAAATTCCTGCATTTAAACGTTCCGTTTGGTTACCTCAGCGTGTGATAATAATGAGAGTGGGAATTAGGGTTGCTTCAAATAGAATATAGAACATGATAAGTTCATTTGCGGAAAATGTTATGGTTAATAGGACTTGGAGGGAAACTAGCAAGGAGATGTAGAGTTTTTTACTATACTCAGGTTCGTCTTTTATGTGGTTTTGGCTAGCTAGTAGTATTAGTGGGAGGAGTCAGGTTGTGAGTACTAGGAGTGGTGCGGATAGTGGGTCTGCGGAGAATATAGTGGAGAAGTTTAGGCTGTTTTCATTATTTTGTCAGAGGAGGCTAACAGAGACAAGATTAATGAGGAGGCTGTAGGTTGTAATGTTAGTTCATACTTTTTTGTTATCAGAGAGTCAAGTTAGAGGGAATAGCATGATGGATGGAATAATGATTTTTAGCATTGTAGCAGGTTCAGGTTTTGTACGAAGTCAGAGCCATAGGTGTTTGAGATTTTTGCTAGAAGGGCTAAGCCAACGGCTGCCTCACAGGCTGCGAATACTAGGATTACAATGGGGATGGGGAATATGATTATTGAGCGTGTGTTTAGAGGGGTGATTGTAGCTAGGATAAATAGGGAGAGCATTATTCCTTCTAAACATAGGAGTGTAGATATGAGGTGTGATCGGAATATAAGGGTCCCTAGGAGTGAGAAGGTAAAGGCTAATGTAATGTTTAGTACGGCAGGTGTCATTTTTGGTAATTATGACATTTGTCATAGTCTAATGAGTCGAAATCATTAATTTTAGTTAAACTAATTACCAATCGTTATTCTGTTCATTCTAAGCCTTTCTGTGATCATTCGTAGGCGAGGCCTAAGGCTAGGGTGGTAATTAGGGCGAAGGCAGTAAAAGTTGGTAGGTTCATGTTGGGGAGTTGTATGACTCAGGGTAGGGGGAGTAGGAGTGCAATCTCTAAGTCGAATAGTAGGAAGGTAATGGCTACTAGGAAAAATTTTATGGAGAAAGGAAGTCGAGCTGAGCTTATGGGGTCAAACCCACATTCGTAGGGGTTTGCTTTTTCCGTGTATGTGTTGAGGTGAGGGAGTCAGAAAGCTGTGAAGATTAATATAGTTGCTAGGGCAGTGTTGGTAAGTAAAATAAGTAAAGTGTTGATTACTTTCTTCTAGGGTATGGCTAGAATTAGCTGATTGGAAGTCAGATGTACTGGTTGTACTAAGAAAGTAGGAGCCTCATCAATAAATGGATACATATAGGAATAATCAGACTACGTCTACAAAATGTCAATATCATGCTGCTGCTTCGAAGCCAAAGTGGTGTTTGGATGTGAAGTGAAAACTTAGTTGTCGGAGGAGACAGATGGTTAAGAAGGTGGATCCAATAATTACGTGGAACCCGTGGAACCCTGTTGCCATGAAGAATGTTGACCCATAGATACCGTCTGAGATAGAAAATGAAGTTTCTAGATATTCTGAAGCTTGTAACATGGTGAAGTATAGGCCTAGCAGGATTGTAACTAGTATGGCTTGATTTATGTTAGTACGTTTTCCTTCTATTAGGCTGTGATGCGCTCATGTGATTGATACCCCCGAAGCCAGGAGGACAGATGTATTTAGGAGAGGGACTTCTAGTGGGTTGAGTGTGGAGACCCCAGTTGGTGGCCAGTGGCCTCCTAGGTAGTGTGTTGGGACTAGGCTTGAGTGGTAGAAGGCTCAGAAAAACCCTGAGAAGAATAGGACTTCGGATAGGATGAATAGAACTATTCCGTATCGTAGGCCTTTTTGTACAATAGGGGTGTGGTGGCCTAGGTAGGTACCCTCACGAGCTATGTCACGCCATCATTGGAACATAGTAAGTGTGTTTGCTAGAAGCCCTAATGAGAGCAGGATGCTTGAGTTGTGGTGGAATCATACCACTAAGCCTGATGTAAGTAAAAGGGCGGAGAGGGCTCCTGTAAGGGGTCATGGGCTTGGGTTGACTATGTGGAATGGGTGGATTTGGTGTGTCATTATGTGTTGTCATGTAGATATAGGCTTACAAGCAGGGTGAAGACGTAGGCTTGGATTAAGGCTACAGCGAACTCTAGGATAGTAAGCAATGTTAGGATAATAAGTGTAATTGTGGCAGCGGGTGGACTGATGGTTGTGAGGATTAGTGTAGCTCCTCCGATGAGGTGAATTAATAGGTGGCCGGCAGTGATATTGGCTGTTAAACGGACTGCTAGGGCTATGGGTTGGATAAATAGGCTAATAGTTTCGATAATAATGAGTATTGGAATAAGGGAGAGCGGGGTTCCTTGGGGTAGGAAATGGGCTAATGAAGATTTTAGTTTGTGGCGGAAGCCTAGGATTACAGCTCCAGCTCAAAGAGGGATGGCTATTCCTAAGTTTATGGACAGTTGTGTTGTTGGAGTAAATGTGTGTGGTAGTAACCCTAGCAGATTTGTTGAGCCAATGAATATAATAAGGGATGCAAGTATTAGGGATCAAGTTCGTCCTTTAGGAGAGTGGGTGATCATTATTTGTTTGGTGATGAGTTTTACTAACCATTGTTGAAATGAATATAAACGATTGGGGATAAGTCGTTTGGAGGAAGTTATTAATATTGATGGGAGTATGATGATGAAAATAACAATAGGAAATCCTATTATTGTAGGGGTAATGAAAGAGGAGAATAGATTTTCGTTCATTTAAGTTCTCAGGGGTTATATGTTTTTGTAGGTTGGTGATGTTTGATTGATGGTATTTGTGGGAAGTTGTGTAGTGAAACTTTGAGTTGTATTAAGGAGAATAATGTAATTGTAGAAAACACTACAGTAATTAGTCATGTAGATGTATCTAATTGTGGCATTCATTACGGAGATTACGGATCTCTAATTTTAACTTAAAAGGTTAACGCTCTAAGCTTCGCAATGTGGTTAAATTATTGATAAAGATCAATCTTCGAAGTGTTTCAGGGGTACTATTTCAAGCACGATGGGCATAAAGCTGTGGTTAGACCCACAGATCTCTGAGCATTGTCCGTAGAATAAGCCAGGGCGGTTGGATGAGATGGTTGCTTGATTGAGTCGTCCTGGGACGGCGTCTGCTTTAAGTCCTAGGGAGGGGACGGCTCATGAGTGTAGGACATCTTCAGATGAAATTAGCATTCGGACTGGGAGTTCTATAGGGAGTACTACTCGGTTGTCTACTTCTAATAGTCGTAGCTCTCCTGGTTTTAAGTCGGTAGTTGGGATTATGTATGAGTCGAAGGAGAGGTCTTCGTAATCCGTGTACTCATAACTTCAGTATCACTGATGTCCTATAGTTTTTACTGTAAGGGCAGGGGTATTGATTTCATCTATTATGTAGAGGATTCGTAAGGAGGGAAGGGCGATAAGGATGAGGATAACAGCAGGCAAGATAGTTCAAATTATTTCTACTTCTTGGGCGTCTATTGTGCTGGTGTGAGTTAATTTAGTGGTTATTATAAGTGTGATAATGTAAAGCACCAAAGAGCTAATTAGGAATACGATTATAAGTGTGTGATCATGAAAGTTTGTTAGCTCTTCTATAATAGGTGATGAAGCATCTTGTAGTCCTAGTTGGGATGGGTAAGCCATATAAGATATACAGAGGCTAGTCTATGATTTAACTTTGACAAAGTTACGTAATATGTTTACTAATATCTCATTGAGAAAGACATAGAGGTTATGAGGCTGGCTTGAAACCAGTTTTTAGGGGGTTCGAATCCTTCCTTTCTTATTTTACTTTAACGAAAGTAGGTTCTTCGAATGTATGATAGGGGGGTGGGCAGCCGTGTAGTCACTCTAAATTTGTAGTTGTATGTTCAATGTAAAGTACTTCTCGTTTAGAGGCGAATGCTTCTCAGATCATGAAGATTATGATTAAGACTGCCGTAAGTGAGATGAAGGATCCTATAGATGAGATGGTATTTCATGTAGTGTAAGCATCTGGGTAGTCAGAATAGCGTCGTGGTATTCCGGCTAGGCCTAGGAAGTGTTGTGGGAAAAAGGTCATGTTTACTCCTACGAATATAATAATGAAGTGAGCCTTGGCTCACGTATCATCTAGTGTGTAGCCTGTGAATAGTGGGAATCAGTGGACGAGTCCAGCTATGATAGCGAAAACAGCTCCTATTGATAGTACGTAGTGAAAGTGTGCTACTACATAGTATGTATCGTGGAGGACGATGTCTAGGGAAGAGTTGGAGAGCACGATACCTGTGAGACCCCCCACTGTGAATAGGAAGATAAACCCTAAAGCTCATAGTATTGCTGGGGATCATTTGATGTTACCTCCGTGCAGGGTTGCTAGTCAGCTGAATACTTTAACACCAGTGGGGATTGCAATGATTATTGTGGCTGATGTAAAGTAAGCTCGTGTGTCCACGTCTAACCCCACTGTAAATATATGGTGGGCTCACACGATAAAGCCCAGGAAGCCAATTGATATCATAGCTCAGACTATTCCCATATAACCGAATGGTTCTTTTTTGCCTGAGTAATAGGTGACAATATGTGAGATAATTCCGAAGCCAGGAAGAATTAGAATGTATACTTCTGGGTGACCAAAGAATCAGAATAAGTGTTGGTAAAGAATAGGGTCTCCCCCTCCTGCTGGGTCAAAGAAAGAAGTGTTGATATTACGGTCTGTGAGTAGCATAGTAATGCCTGCGGCTAGTACTGGCAGGGATAGAAGTAGAAGAACAGCGGTGATTAAGACTGATCAGACAAATAAAGGGGTTTGGTATTGTGTTATGGCGGGAGGTTTTATGTTGATGATTGTTGTGATAAAATTAATTGCCCCTAGAATCGAAGAGACCCCTGCTAAGTGGAGGGAAAAGATAGTTAGGTCTACTGATGCTCCTGCGTGTGCTAGATTGCTGGCTAGAGGGGGGTATACAGTTCATCCCGTTCCTGCCCCGGCTTCTACTATTGATGATGCCAGTAGAAGGAGGAATGACGGTGGTAGAAGTCAGAAGCTTATGTTATTTATTCGTGGGAATGCTATGTCGGGGGCTCCGATTATAAGAGGGACTAATCAATTACCAAATCCGCCGATTATAATTGGTATAACTATGAAGAAGATTATGACGAATGCATGAGCTGTCACGATTACATTGTAGATTTGGTCGTCCCCTAATAATGTGCCTGGTTGTCCTAGTTCTGCTCGGATGAGGATGCTGAGGGCAGTCCCTACTATTCCCGCTCAAGCTCCGAATAGAAGGTACAAGGTTCCGATGTCTTTATGGTTGGTAGAGAATAATCAGCGGTTAATGAACATAGGTAAAATGGCTGAGTAAAGCATTAGACTGTAAATCTAAGCACAGAGGATAAAGCCTCTTTTTACCAGGCCTTAAGGTGATAATCACATCGAATTGCAAATTCGAAGGTGTAGAGGACCGACTCTACTAAGGCTTCTCCCGCCCCCTTTCTGATAGGCGGGAGAAGTAGATTGAAGCCAGTTTAGGGTGTTTAGCTGTTAACTAAAAGTTTATAGGTTTGAGTCCTGTCAATCTAGTGGAGGATTTAGCTTAATTAAAGCGATTGATTTGCATTCATTAGATGTAAGAATATAGTCTTGCAGTCCTTATCAGAAGTTAAACTTTATGGGTTTGCTTAGGGCTTTGAAGGCTCTTGGACTGACTATCCTAAACTTCTGCTTATAGTAGCAGGGGGGATAGGGGTAGTAGTATTGTACTTGTAATTATTAACGGGGGTATAATATTATTTATTTTGTGGGGTTGATGGTGAGTGTATATTTTAGAGTTGTTGTTTGTGGGGAATGTAGTTAGAGAGGTTGAGTAGATTAGTCGGGTGTAGAAAAATAGGTTGATTAAGGCGGTTATTGCTAGTACTGTGGCTAGTATTAGGTTGCTGTTTTTTGTTAATTCTGTGATGATGACTCATTTTGGTAGAAATCCTGTAAGTGGTGGAAGCCCTCCTGTTGATAGTAGGATTAATGATATTATGGGTGTGGCTATTGGTATTTTGTTTCATATAAGTGATACGGAGGTGATGGATGTAAATGAGTGGGCGCGGAGAATTACGAATATGGAAATTGTTATTGTGATATAAATTAGGAGATTGAGGATTATGAGTGATGGGTTGTAGGATAGGATGGAGATTATTCATCCTATGTGAGCAATGGATGAATAGGCTATAATTTTTCGTATTTGTGTTTGGTTTAGTCCGTTTCAGGCTCCAATTAGGACTGAAACGGTGGCGGATAAGATTAGGAGGTTTGGGTTTATTAGTTCGTAAAATTGGGATATAATTGATAGTGGGGCGATTTTTTGCCATGTGAGGAGGATTAGGTTTACGGTTAGTGTTACTCCTTGTGCGACTTCTGGTAGTCATGAGTGGAAAGGGGCAAGTCCTAGTTTAATTGCTAGGGAGATGAAGGTTATTGTTATGATGATATTGCTAGTTTCTGGTTGAAATGTTCATGAGCCTAGTTGTTTAAAGTTGATTAAGATGGAGAATAAAAGGATTATTGAAGCGGTGGCTTGAGTGAGGAAGTATTTTGTTGCTGCTTCTGTAGAACGTGTGGTTGGTTTGTTAGTTATTAGAGGTACTAGGGCTAGGAGGTTTATTTCTAGTCCGATTCATATAATGAACAGGTTGGAGCTTAGTATTGTGACTAGGGGTCCTATTAGGATGGTGAAGTAAATGATAATAAGTGTAATTGGGTTAATTAGTACGGGAAGGGTTTAAACCAACATTTTCGGGGTATGGGCCCGATAGCTTTATTAGCTGACCTTACTTGTAGGACGGGGTGTAATGGGTAGCACGGGGAATTTTGGATTCTCAAGTATAGGTTCAATTCCTGTCGTTCTAGAAATAAGAGGGTTTAAACCTCTATAATTTACTCTATCAAAGTAACTCTTTTTCAGACATATTTCTAGGTGTAGGGGGGGACACATGCTGTGAAGATTGGGATTGAGACATGTCATATGCAGAAGGCTAAAGTAATAGGTAGGAAATTTTTTCATAGTAAATGTATGAGTTGATCATATCGGAATCGTGGGTAGGAAGCTCGAATTCATAGGAATAGGGTTGTTAGGATTAGGGTTTTGAGTATGAAGTTTGTGGAGTATAGTTCTGGAACACAGGGGTTGTGGGATGGGCCTAGGAATACGATTGTCGACAGAGCATTTATTAGAATGATATTTATGTACTCGGCCATAAAGAATAGTGCGAATGGTCCGGCAGCATATTCTACATTGAATCCTGAGACCAGTTCTGATTCTCCTTCTGTTAGATCGAAAGGGGCCCGGTTTGTTTCTGCTAAGGTTGAAATAAATCATATTATGGCAAGGGGTCAGGTTGGGATTATGAGTCATAGGTGTTCTTGTGTATAAATAAGTGATTGAATGGAGAATGACCCATTTATTAGGAGGGTTGAGAGTAGAATGATTGCTATCGTCACTTCATATGAGATTGTCTGCGCTACTGCTCGTAGGGCTCCGAACATGGAATACTTAGAGTTGGATGCTCAGCCTGACCATAGGATAGAGTAGACGGAGAGGCTTGATGTAGCTAGAATAAAAAGGATTCCTAGGTTCATGTTTACTAGAGGATGTGGTAGGGGTAGGGGAATCCAAAGGCTTAGGGCCAGTAGGAGGGATAATGTGGGGGCAATAATGAATAAGATTGTAGAGGTGGTTAATGGTCGCAGGGGTTCTTTGATAAATAGTTTTATTGCATCTGCGAATGGTTGAAGGATTCCGTAAGGTCCTACAATGTTGGGTCCTTTTCGTAATTGTATATAGCCTAGGATTTTTCGTTCTACTAGGGTAAGAAATGCTATGGCAATTAATACTGGAATTAAGAGGGTCAATATATTGACAAAATACACTATTAGGGAGAGGATTTGAACCTCTGGGAACAAGGTTTTAAGTCTTACGCAATTTCCTGGCTCTGCCACCCTAACTGAACCCTTGTCTAGGGTGTTGTTGAACAAACTTACTAAATTGAGATAATTTCATATATTAGTTTAAGGGCACTTTTGTTAAGGAGGCCCCATTTCTCTTGTCCTTTCGTACCGGGAGAAATAGTTAATAGATAGAAACCGACCTGGATTACTCCGGTCTGAACTCAGATCACGTAGGACTTTAATCGTTGAACAAACGAACCATTAATAGCTTCTACACCATTGGGATGTCCTGATCCAACATCGAGGTCGTAAACCCTAATTGTCGATATGAACTCTCGAATAGGATTGCGCTGTTATCCCTAGGGTAACTTGGTCCGTTGATCAAAGAAAATTGGGTCAATTAGATTTGGTCGCTTCAACTTGTGAGTCTTGGCTAAAAAATCATTCGGAGGTTTGTTTATTCTCCGAGGTCACCCCAACCGAAATTGTTGACCTATATCTTATTGTTTAGTCCAGTAGGGGGGTTGTTTAAAAAGGTAGGCCAATAAATTAAAGCTCCATAGGGTCTTCTCGTCTTATTATGGTATTCCCGCCTCTTCACGGGAAGGTCAATTTCACTGATTGGAAGTAAGAGACAGTTGAATCCTCGTGTGGCCATTCATTCCAGTCCCCAATTAAAGAACAAGTGATTATGCTACCTTTGCACGGTCAGGATACCGCGGCCGTTTAACGTAAGTCACCGGGCAGGCAGTGCCTCTAATACTTTTTATGCTAGAGGTGATGTTTTTGGTAAACAGGCGGGATTCTTGTTTGCCGAGTTCCTTTTACTTCTTTTAATCTTTCCTTATAGCACGCCTGTGTTGGACTAACAATTTAAGTGTAGGTGCGTTTTATTAGTGGCATGTTCACCCGGGGTGTTAACTAACAATGGTCATCCGTGTTGTTATAGGCTTGTGCTTGGAGAACTATGTTCTTGTTACTCATGTTAACAGTATCTCATCTATATGGATATAGATTGACCCAATTAGTATTTATAGGAAGTCATTGTTGTTTATGGTATTTTTTGGTGTTATGATGTTGAGCTTTAACGCTTTCTTTATTGGTGGCTGCTTTTAGGCCAACAATGGTTTGTGCGGGTAAAAAAATTTATTCACTATAAAAGGTTGTTTCCGTTCCTGAAGAGCTGTCCCTCTTGAGGCTAAAATTTAAGATTACATTTTGATTTTAACTTCTTATGGTAATCTTAAAGTTGAACTGAAATTCTTTTTTGGGTAACCAGCTATCACCAAGCTCGGTAGGCTTTTCACCTCTACCTACAAGTCGTCCCACTATTTTGCTACATAGACGGGTTAGTTCTTTGTACTGCTCATAGGTAGCTCGTTTGGTTTCGGGGTATCTAGCTCAAGGCCTCTTTGCTAGATTTTTTCTAGTTAACTCATTATGCAAAAGGTACAAGGTTTAATCTTTGCTTATTTTTGCTTTTAATAAATCTTTCATCTTTCCCTTGCGGTACTTTTTCTATAGCTCCTGGTTAAACTTTCTTTCTCCAATACTTGTTTTTGTCAAATGGTTTATTTTATGGCGAATTAATAGTTGTGTTGTGTGTGTGTGTCAGGGCTAGGTACAGCTCAGAGTGTCCATTGGTTGTGGAGTCTTCTGGGTGTAGACCAGATGCTTTTTTGGTTAAGCTACACTATGGTTATTCCAAGCACACTTTCCAGTATGCTTACCTTGTTACGACTTATCTCCTCTAGTAAATTTTTGATGCAATTATGTATTTATCTCATTCATCTAGTTTGAGGAGGGTGACGGGCGGTGTGTACGTACTTCATTGCTCTATTCAATTAAGCTCTCTATTCTTAATTTACTACTAAATCCTCCTTTGCCCTTTAGTTTCAGAAAGGGTGTCGTAATGTTCTTACTAAGAAAATGTAGCCCATTACTTCCCACCTCATTGGCTACACCTTGACCTAACGTTTTTATGGTGATTCTCTTGCTTACTTTTGCTCCTTTTTAGGGTTTGCTGAAGATGGCGGTATATAGGCTGAATTAGCAAGGGGTGGTAAGGTATAACGTGGTTTATCGATTATAGAACAGGCTCCTCTAGGTGGATATAAAGTACCGCCAAGTCCTTTGAGTTTTAAGCTGTGGCCAGTAGTCCTCAGGCAAATATTTTTGTTTGAATAATTATTGAAGTTTAGGGCTAAGCATAGTGGGGTATCTAATCCCAGTTTGGATCTTAGCTATCGTGTATCAAGTATGCTAGAATTACTTTCGTCATTGATTTTAGGGCCAGCGATGAATTTTCACATATTGGCTGGGTTTTAATTCTATTTTTAATTTCCTAGTAGCACGTTTTACGCCGGGAATAATTAGTTTGGGTTAATCGTATGACCGCGGTGGCTGGCACGAAATTTACCAACCCTTATAGAGGCATGGCTTAGTCAAACTTTCGTTTATTGCTTAATTTTTATCACTGCTGGGACCCGTGGGGGCGTGGCTGGGCAAGGCGTCTTTAGCTATTGAATGTACTTGATGCCCTCTCCTCGGAGTTTGATTAAACTCCTCGGGATTTGACACTGGTTTAGGGAGTTTTGCATGTGTAATTCTGCCTCCAACTAATTATAAGGCTAGGACCAAACCTTTTGTTGTTTATGGGATGATTCCATCCATCTAAGCATTTTCAGTGCTTTGCTTTTTATAAGCTACATCAAC